TCTCCTCCTTTGTATTGTACTATTATCCATTACTAGTACTATGGATGGTCTATTATATAGAAGTCATAAATTTTAGACATCTCTCAAAGCAAAAACAGTATAAACAAAACAAACAAAGGCCCATTTTTTTTGATCGATACTATTATGTATGTAGTATGATAAAAAAAAAATGGGCCTTTCCTTTTTACCAACTTGTATTATTGTATTAAGGAATCCCTGTATCTAAAAATTCATTTCGTACAATTGAACCTTTTCAAACTGTTTCTTTTTAAGAACCAAAAAGATTTGTGCTAGAATAATAGATGCGAAGAAGAGCAAAAGACCTTGAACACGTAACGGGTCTTGAAGCACTATCTCGGCATCTCCCTGACCAAACCCCCCTACATTAGGATTACTTGTTAATAGTTGATCAAGCTTGATAGACTCACCCTCTGAAACAAGAAGTTCCGGTCCTGGAGGTATAATATCAACCACTTGATGTCCATCCGATGGATCAGTTATGGTTATTTCATATCCGCCCTTTTCTTTACGTACTATTTTGCTTACTATACCTGCGGATGTGGTATTATAGACAGTGTTGTTACTCTTGCTCCCATCGGGATAAATCTGACCCCTTCCCCTGTTTCCGCCTACATATATGGGATATTTTAAGAAGTGAACGTCCTTCCTCGTAGCAGGGTCGGGAGAAAGAATAGGAAAGATGATTTCCCTATATTTCTGACCAGAAACAGGACCTACCACAAGAATATTTTTTTTAGTGGGACGATAACTCTGAAAAGAAAGATTGCCTATCTTTTCTTTCATCTCGGGGGAAATACGATCGGGAGGGGCTAATTCAAATCCCTCGGGTAAAATAAGAACAGCCCCCACATTCAAACCCCCCTTCTTGCCATTAGCAAGAACTTGTTTCAGTTGCGTATCATAAGGGATTCTAACAACTGCTTCAAATACAGTATCAGGAAGCACAGATTGCGGAACCTCAATATCCACGGGCTTATTAGCTAAATGGCAATTGGCACACACAATTCGTCCAGTTGCTTCTCGTGGATTTTCATAACCCTGCTGCGCAAAAATAGGATATGCATTTGAAATAGATGTCTGAGTTATTACATATATCACGATCGATACAGAAATAAATCGAGTCATCCGCTCCTTTACCCAAGAAAAAGTATTTCTATTTTGCATGGTCCAATCATCGATCCCCCAATTTCTACAATAAATTAGGTAGGTAGCTAGTATAGTTCCCTATCCACAAGTCTGTTGTCATTGTACTGGAATAATTTACTGGAATATAGGACGAATACCTTGAATAAAGAGGTAGAGGTATAAAGAAAGAGTAAGTCAAATTTAAATTTCGTTATGCACAAAGAAAGATTCTTTCTGATTTGATTGATATCAAGAGATCCAATATTCTCATTCATTCATTGAATGATAAATAACTACAAGTGAAGGAGATACACGATTTAAATAATGGAAAATCCAATATTTCACAATTGTATCTAGAATGACTGGAAAAGTGGAAACAAGACCAGATATAATTTGATCGTTATGTGTCAATCCAAAATCGTTGTAGACCGAACCAATCATTAGTTCCCAACCATGTGGAGAGTGGAATCCGATCCATAAATCAGTGACTAAAAGAATAGAAAAGGCCTTTATTGTGTCACTTAAGTTATATAAGAATTCCTGAACCCAAGAATTAAGAATGACAAGTTTTTCATTACTCAGAATAAAATAACTACTTAGAATAGCGAAACAGATTATATTTGTCGAGAAATGCAAAATGCTATGTAAATTATATTCATTATGTATTTTGACCAATTGTATTGTTTCTTTGTGGATTCCTATACGAAGCTTTTGTAGATGTGTCTCGGGGTACTCCTTTATCATTTCATCCAACAGAAATAGTTGTTCTAATTCTATGAATTTTTCTAGAACGTTCTTTTCTTGAATATCATTCAAGAAAGTTTCGGATTGCCTGGTATTCCACCAATCATTAACCCAAGGTTCCAGACATTTATTAAATGAGAGAGAGACCCACCAGGGTAAAAATACTATAGATGCAAGATATGGAAGGAAAATCAACGCTTTCTTTTTTTTTTCACTTTTCTTTTTTTTTTGAATTGTTAATAAACCTGCTTCATTTTATTTGTTAATTTTATCTTATTTGATATTTCTCTGAAGCATGAGTTCTATAACAAGGTGTGGAACCTATGGATCTATTCTCAATTTTTGTATAATTATTCAGTTCTTTATTTAGTCCTTGATCTAACTAAATTAAATCTTGGGTCTAAATTAAATATGGAAATAGAATAAAGATAGAGTCTGTTTTGGATGAAAAAAAAAAATAAGCAAATATTCAGATATTTCAATTGAACAAATTAGAACCAATTGTATTGCATCCTTATTTGTTCTTTTTGATGAATGCTCAAAAACCACTTGAAGAATATTATTCAAATTTCAAGACGAAAAAACTCCACCGTGGACCAAGTCATTATTTCGAAATGTCCGGTTTGGGTATATGTAATGAATCTATACTTATTATACTTGTTACTAGTATGAAAGAAAGAATTGAGTTGAACTCCAGCATACACGTAAAAAATTTTTGGCAGACGAAAAATGACTTTTTATTATAGTTTAGTCGTTTTGTTCCATATACGTCCCCCTGTTTTTGCTTTATTCTAAGGGTCACCGCCACATCAACAGAACAAAGAAATAGAATCTAGCATGTTCTACTCAAATGAGCATTCTGAAGAAACTTCAGTTGTTCAGTTGTATTAAGTTGTATTAAAAAAAGAAAAAAAAAGGATTACCGAATTCCTTCCCTCATGCCGAGAAAGTATTTATTCCTCGTTTCATTTCAAAATACTTCAATTGGTACGCGCAAGAAATAGGCTAATTCCGCAGCTTTTTGTTCAATTTCTCGTGGAGTTAAATTCTCATCAGTACGAGTCAAGGGAATAGTTCCCTGGCCCCTGACTTCCATATAAAGGACACGGCGAGTATAAAGGCCCTCTTTAACCTCCATTCTGATTGACTGAATATCGCTCATAAGGAAGCGAAGGAAGATACGACGATTTTTTCCAGGAAATCCCCAACGAAAAATACACACTATTCCTTCTTTTCTATCGAATCGATCATAACCACTACCTACATTCCACAAAATTGTGCCCCACAAATAGGAACTAATGAATAGACCCGCAATTCCATAGAAAGACATCACAATCCCTTGTGGAAAAAAAGATATTTGCTGATATGGAAATATGGATATCAGATCCCTACCAAGATAACTGGAAGTTCCAACGATTAAGAATCCCAGTGAACCTAAAAAAAGGATACAGGCCCAGAAAAAATTACTTATTTTTCGAGACCCCGTTATAAGTTCTATCCATATATGTTCTGATCGCCAGTTCATACTATACTAGATCCAATTGCATTCGATTGGAATTGGGAGAATAAACCAAATGAATTTGACTTTTCTTTTCTTGCTCCCGAGCCCGAGGTAACTCTCATCAACTAGCACTTAATGTGAACATTAGAAGTAATTGGTTAGATACATTGACTTTCCACTTTAAATATTTGATGATCCGCTTTTACCAGAGCTATACCTACATATACATGCATTTATACAGATATAATGTATACGCATGCAAAACGGCTCTTCCTTTCATTTGTATTCGCAAGGAGTCACATATCGTACCACATTCCACTAAAAAAATGGATACCTAAATAATGATCCAGTGTTGATTGAAATAACTTGATGCGATTTGGTCCCATACATCGCAGCTAGACAATCTTATTTTTTTGGACATAAAGAAATAAAGAAGCCATTGCAATTGCCGGAAATACTAGGCCCACTAAAGGCACAAAAATAGAGGGTAAGTTGAAATCTGTCATAGAATGGGTGCCTCAATTTAATATTTGAACCTCTTATAAAGATATCTTATGATAAGTAGTCTATCTATTATAATATAAATAATATTAAGTAGTTAATATTAAGTAGTTAATAAATGCAAAATAAAAAATAATATTAAGTGCAAGAAACGTAAAACTACATTACATTAAGTGGACCTATTTTATTTATCTTTCTACACGAATATGTATGATAATTCCATTTAATAAACTTTTCTTATCCTGTTTTCATTCTTATCTTCTTTCTAAAACTAAAATAATAAGAAGTTTTTATGAGTTCGCGACTCTAACTAATCCGATACAAGAGGGATTCATCGTAAAAGTCAAAAAATGGATTTTCGGAAGATATAGAGATTACTTCTGTTACTACATAGATATTTCTATATTTATTCTATATTTATTAATTTATTAGACATTCATTAATATATTTACATTAAATTATATTATAACTATACATCAAGCAGAATTTATGTGACCAAACGCCATTTTTATCGGTTTTTTGTCACGATGATGAATTATTTATTGCTCACTACAAATAACTGAATCTAGTGCTGTACTTTCGTTTTTAAAATTTTAAGTCAAGGGAAGGAAACCGTGGAGCTGAAATAACTCACCCAGAACACCTTTTAAAAGATTACGTGGTACGATTGGATCGAATAAGCCCTTATGGAATGAATACTCAGCCTCTTGTGAACCGTCGGGTACTGTCTTATTCAATGTTTGTTCAATTACTCTTTTACCCGCAAATGCAATGTAGGCATTAGGTTCAGCAATAATGATATCTCCCAACATACCAAAACTAGCTGTAACTCCACCAGTTGTAGGAGATGTAAGAATTGATACATAGAATAACTTTTTATTTAATTGATAATTATATAAAGCAGAAGATATTTTAGCCATTTGCATCAAGCTCAAACTTCCTTCTTGCATGCGTGCTCCTCCAGAAGCACATACAATAATAACAGGTAGAGATTGACTAGTAGCATATTCGATCAAACGGGTGATTTTCTCACCGACTACAGATCCCATACTTCCTCCCATGAACTGAAAATCCATGACCCCAATTGCTATGGGAATACCATTTAGTTGACCTATGCCTGTTTGAGCAGCGTCAGTTAAACCTGTCTTTCTTTGATAAGAATCAATATGATCTGGATAAGAATCAATATCATCTGGATAAGAATCAATATCATCTGGATAAGAATCAATATCATCTCCATAAGGTTCCTCTTCTGAATTAAATTCAATGGGGTCCATCGAGACCATACTCTCATCCAGAGGATCCCAAGTACCCGGGTCAATCAAAAGTTCGATTCTCTCTGAACTACTCATTTTCAAATGATATCCACACTGTTCACAAATATTCAGTTTTGACTTAAAAAATTTTTTGTAATTTAATCCATAACAATTTTCGCACTGAACCCATAAATGTCTGTATTTTTCGAAAACATCAGATCCTCCTCCTATATTGAAATCAGTGCTATTAACACTAGTTCTCATACTAGAATTTCTACTTTCACTATCACTTATACTTTCATTACAAATGAAACTATAAACATAACTGTCACTGTAATTATGGGTCCCGCCTGAAATGTAACTATCAATACTGATTTCAAAACGCAGATAACTATCAATGCAACTATTAATGTGATTATTCCAACTGGATTGAGTATCGTACATGTAATGATAATAGTAGCGATTACTACTTTTAGATCCACTACTCATATAACTAGAATTCAGATAACTAGAAAAAGCACTTTCTAGTTCATTCAGAAAAGTACTATCATTGTCAATCTCAAAAATCCGATTTTCAATATCAAAATATATAGAATAACTGTCCCCATTACTATCTCTAACTAAAAAAGTGTCGTCAGAGATGAAACTCCAAATGTCTATGATATCAAAAAAATGCGCAACACTACTGAAATTACAACTTCCACTATCACTCCAACGGGAAACGTTTTTATCCATATCACTTATAACAGGGTCTTCGCTTCCACTGCTATATCTAATAGGACCAAGACTATCCATCGATTTACTTAGCCTATACTTGTGTTCTAACTCCTCGTTAGAGAACATCGAATTGAACCACCACTTTTCCATAGAGTCTTCCCGCGCCTTATTTGAAAATATAATAGATGAATAGTCATTCGATGAATAATTATTTGACTATTTGATTTCGTATCAGAATTAAGCATATGGATATGGATCCAGCCGTTTCGTTTGGATCGTTAACTAATACGAATGAGTATTGAAAGAAATAATTATCTTTTGTGTTGTGGGGATCGGGGGTATCATTTCAATATATATTATTATTATGTATGATTTATATGATTTATGATTTAAATGATGGAATCTTTTCCTCAATTATCAAAAATAGAAAAAAAAAATATAAGTAAGGGTTTCCTCTCATATCGTGTATCGTGTATAAATTCTCATCGAAAGTAGAAATACTTGTTACCTCTGGTAAAGAATTCATTCTCGTATAATATAAGTTTCCATAGGAACGTGACACGGAACGAAAAAGACAATATACAGGACCAGTAGAAGATACCCTCCCTTGGCTTGAGCTATGGTCTGAAACTCTGGTATATAAAATAATCTACCAATCAAAAAGATCCGTAGGATTTATTATAGATCCAACAAATAAGAAAAAGAAGTATTTAGTTGTTTAGCCTTAGATCTTATCTTGTATTTAGATCTTGTATATATGGATTGTAGGTAAGGTCCCTGCCCCTGTGCATTCTATATATATTGATATATATTCTGTATATATTGATATATAAAAGAAAAGATATATGCAAATACATAAGGATGCTCATTCTTTTCGGCTCAATCCTTTTTTAGTAAAAGATTGGGCCGAGTTTAATTAGGAGAACAAACAGGAATTACTGAATTACGCAAGCTTATTTTTTAATATCTAGCTTATCTACTGGTTCGAATTCGAATTTGATCGCTTTCCAAATCTCACAAGCAGCGGCTAGTTCAGGACTCCATTTGCTAGCTTCACGGATAATTTCATTACCTTCACGAGCAAGATCACGTCCCTCATTACGAGCTTGTACACACGCTTCTAAAGCTACCCGATTTGCTACTGCACCAGGTGCATTTCCCCAAGGGTGTCCTAAAGTTCCTCCACCGAACTGTAGTACGGAATCATCCCCAAAGATCTCAGTCAGGGCAGGCATATGCCAAACATGAATACCCCCTGAAGCTACAGGGATAACACCCGGCATAGAGACCCAATCTTGAGTGAAAAAAATACCACGACTTCGGTCTTTTTCAATATAATCATCACGTAATAAATCAACAAAACCTAAAGTCATCTCACGTTCACCTTCCAGTTTACCTACTACTGTACCAGCGTGAATATGGTCCCCGCCAGACATACGTAATGCTTTAGCTAGTACACGGAAATGCATACCATGATACTTCTGTCTATCAATAACTGCATGCATTGCGCGGTGGATGTGAAGAAGTAGACCATTGTCTCGGCAATAATGAGCTAAACTCGTATTTGCGGTGAATCCCCCTGTTAGGTAGTCATGCATTACGATAGGGACTCCCAATTCTCTGGCAAACACAGCCCTTTTGATCATTTCTTCACACGTACCTGCAGTAGCATTCAAGTAATGCCCTTTAATTTCACCTGTTTCGGCCTGTGCTTTATAAAGTGCTTCGGCACAAAATAAGAAACGGTCTCTCCAACGCATAAATGGTTGTGAGTTCACGTTTTCATCATCCTTGGTAAAATCAAGTCCACCGCGAAGACATTCATAACACGCTCTACCGTAGTTTTTCGCGGATAATCCCAATTTTGGTTTAATCGTACATCCCAATAGGGGACGACCATACTTGTTCAATTTATCTCTTTCGCTTTGGATACCGTGAGGTGGGCCTTCGAAAGTTTTGGAATAAGCGGGAGGAATTCGCAAATCCTCCAGACGTAGAGCTCGTAAAGCTTTAAACCCAAATACATTACCTACAATAGAAGTAAACATGTTAGTAACAGAACCTTCTTCAAAAAGGTCTAAAGGGTAAGCTACATAAGCAATATATTGATTTTCCTCCCCAACAACGGGTTCGATGTGGTAGCACCGTCCTTTGTAACGATCAAGACTGGTAAGTCCATCAGTCCACACAGTTGTCCATGTACCAGTAGAAGATTCGGCAGCTACTGCAGCCCCCGCTTCTTCGGGCGGAACTCCGGGTTGAGGAGTTACTCGGAATGCTGCCAAGATATCAGTATCTTTTGTCTCATAGTCAGGAGTATAATAAGTCAATTTGTAATCTTTAACACCAGCTTTGAATCCAACACTTGCTTTAGTCTCTGTTTGTGGTGACATAAGTCCCTCCCTACAACTCATGAATTAATAATTTTCACAATGACAAGATCTACTCGACACGGATTGGGCGTGAATGAAACCTTTGAAAAAAAAAATCTTTCAAACAATTTTCAATTCAACTATTAATTAATATTCTCAATTAATTAATAATACCATGTATTTGATTCGTCAAATACATCATTATTGTATACTCTTTGATATGTATGGCGCAACCCAACCTTGTTTTGCAAGTTTGTAGTTTATCCCCTTCTTTTTTGAATCTAAATACTAAAAATTGACAGTAATATATGTTGTATATGTAAATCCTAGATGTGAAAATAGGCATAATTCATCCATGAAAAAGAAGGGTATAAACCACAAATGGGCGAAAATCCCTATGAAAAAAAAAAATAAAAAAATAAATAACAACGGACAATGAGATCAAAAAATGAATCATAAATCGAGTTCGGGTTCGAATTACATAATTACATAAATTCTAAAATCTGATATGTATGGGATTATCTAATTATCTATATAAATATAAAAAAAAAGAAACACACTTCTTCATGCTTCTTATTCATCTTCATCCGCTTTATCTTTTTTTTTTGAAAAAGTGTGGTTAAACTTGAAAATTCATTCATTGAATGAGTAAATGATTAAATTAGATTCGGTTGGATGGTACCAACTAAATCAAGTGCTAACTTTCATTTATTATTGAATTAACCGATCAACTTGCTATCGGACATTTTTTTTTTATTCGGAAATATTCCAAAAAATTTCGACATATTTCACTTTATCATGATCATGATTATGAAAATAAATCCTACTACTTCCGGTCCTGCGGTTTCCACACTTGAAGAAAAAAACCTAGGGCGTATTGCTCAAATTATTGGCCCAGTACTGGATGTCGCTTTTCCCCCCGGCAAAATGCCAAATATTTATAATGCTTTGGTAGTCAAGGGGCGAGATACCGTTGGTCAGCAAATTAAAGTTACTTGCGAGGTACAGCAATTATTAGGAAATAATCGAGTTAGAGCTGTAGCTATGAGTGCTACAGACGGTCTAACGAGAGGAATGGAAGTGATTGATACGGGAGCTCCTCTAAGTGTTCCAGTCGGTGGAGCAACTCTCGGACGAATTTTCAACGTTCTTGGCGAGCCTGTTGATAATTTAGGTCCTGTAAATACTCGCACAACATCTCCTATTCATAGATCCGCACCCGCCTTTATACAGTTAGATACGAAATTATCAATCTTTGAAACAGGGATTAAGGTGGTGGATCTTTTAGCCCCTTATCGCCGTGGAGGAAAAATCGGACTATTTGGGGGAGCTGGAGTGGGTAAAACAGTACTCATTATGGAATTGATCAACAACATTGCTAAAGCTCATGGGGGTGTATCCGTATTTGGTGGAGTAGGCGAACGTACTCGTGAAGGAAATGATCTTTACATGGAAATGAAAGAATCCGGAGTGATTAATGAACAAAATATTGCAGAATCCAAAGTAGCTCTCGTCTATGGTCAGATGAATGAACCGCCGGGAGCTCGTATGAGAGTTGGTTTGACCGCCCTAACCATGGCGGAATATTTTCGGGATGTTAATGAACAAGACGTACTTCTATTCATTGACAATATCTTTCGATTCGTCCAAGCCGGATCAGAAGTATCTGCCTTATTAGGGAGAATGCCTTCCGCAGTGGGTTATCAACCTACCCTTAGTACAGAAATGGGTTCTTTGCAAGAAAGAATTACGTCTACAAAAGA